GTACCACTAAAGGCTTTAATCGCAAACTTGACAGATAACTCAGAAACTCTAAATTATCTTTAGATAATTGATTTATATTGACCTTTTGCGATTGAAACCATACGGAAAAATAACATTGCCATAAATTAACAAAATAATATTTCCATTTATTCATCAGAAGCGGTGTATCCTTTGTTGCCAGAATGCATTTTCCGTGATATCTAACATAATGTATGAAAGGATTCTTAAGCAACCCTAGGATCGCCGGAAAATTATTAACAAAGACTTTTAAAAAATGTTGTATTTTTCCATAGAAAAAAATTCGCTCAAAAAGGACTTCATAAGATGTCGATCGTAAATGACAAGACCGCTTGCGTAGAAAAAAAAAGATGGATTCGTATTCACATACATGAGAATTATATAAAAAGAAGAAAAATCTTGGATTAAAAATTGATTTTTTTTGAATATCAAAATTCTTCCAATTGCAATACTCATATAGACAGAACCGAAAAAAATGCAAAGAAGAGACATCTTTTACCCGGTAACGTAGGGTTTGAACCAAGATTTCTAGATGGATGGGGTAAGGTATTAGTACATCTAACACATAATTAAAATATGAAAATTTGTCTTCTAAAAAGGGAAATATTGAATGAATTGATTGTAAATTATAAGATTTTTTTAATTGTTTTCCTTCGAAAGAGGATCTTAGGGAAAATTGAATTTCTACAATCACTGCAAATAAAACAGATATCATTTGATAATAAAAAAGATTGGTATGCCTCAAAAAGGAATTTGGGTTCAAATCCTTAGTGGGAATAATCAAACGATTCTGTTCATACATTCGCAAAATGAAGCGTTTCACAATTAGTGAACTATATTTTTTGTCATAATCCGCATTTTCCAAGAAAGTGGAGCGATTTCTATTTAATCTATTTAAACCGTGATCATAAGCAAGTACATAAATATACTCCCGAAAAAAAAGTGGATATAGAAAACTCTGTTGCCGAGTCCCATCGAACTCTAAATATCCTTGAAATTTCTCCATTTGGATTGAAATTCGATTTGAACTGTTTGAACTGAAAGTAAAGTCTTTATTTTCTTGAGTTCTGAAATGACACATAGTGCGATACAGTCAAAATAAGGTATTAGATTACGAAAGCAATAGATACCTCATAAACAGGTAGACTGCTAATCGGATTCTCTATCTTTAATAGGTTTCTGTTCGTTATATTATAGAATAATAAAACAAGATGATTAGAAATCCTTTATTTTTGTAACCTTATCGCTCTTTTGATTTTGGAAATATATATATTTTTTTATCAATATACTGCTTCGTTTACACATCCATCTCCAACTTAACCCAAACGGGCTAGGGAAAAAATAATTAGGACTCATGAAAAAATTGATAATAACACGCAAGAAAAAAATTCCTTCCGAGACCCGTATTAGGCACTAATCTTTTTTTAACATTTAATTAGATCGGATAATTTTTCAAATTACGAATTGAAGCTCGTTTCTTTTTTTTTTCCTGGAATCAGGAAAACAGGTTTTTTATCCATCCATTTATATTTATTCACTCGACCCAAATTGGAATTCCTTTTTTTTTTTTTTTTTGTCGACACCGAAAACAAGTTGTACCGATCAGGAAAGCAAAAAAATATTATCTGAATTCTCCCTTGATACGACATGCTATTTTTTCCATTCATTCCTTTCAGGATCAGTCGTGGTCTTACAAACTCTACCGCAGATCTGGACGAATCCTTTTCTTCATACAAATGTGTAAAAGATGCTAGTCGCACTTAAAAGCCGAGTACTCTACCGTTGAGTTAGCAACCCCAAAAAACAAAAAAAGAAAGTACTGCAAATATGTAGATACAACCAGAATAAAGAAAAAAAAAATCCAGTCATGTGTGCGTCAGGGATAAATAGATCTATTTCTCTATGAGAGAATTATATTTGGTCGATACACCGTTGTCAATATGATTGTGAATTTTTAATATAGTGAAAAAAGAGAAAAAATAAATAAAAAAGCTTAACCCCTTGGTTTGTTAGTTCATACAATGAATGAAAACTAAGCCATGTCGGGTAATCTCAAATCTTTTTATACTTTTTTAGACCCATTTTTTATGAATAAGGAATAAATTATTCATATAATATAGATTTAGAAAATAATATATTAATATATATATATTAATTTGATTCAGAATTAATATATTATTATATATACAGTATTATTTTATATACTATAAAATTTTGTATTTATACAAAAATTAGAATTTCTATAGATCAAAAAAGATTTTCATAAATTTGTTTATGATTATAAAACATAGTAGTTGTTAGCAGGGTATTTTTTAGTATTCGTACCTTAGGAAGAATATTACTAAGAAATCAAAATTCTAATAAATCAAAAGAAATATGATGGAAGCGAAAAAGGAGGAAAGAAAAGAGTAGATAAAATTTGATACCAAGCTATATAGGAGTCTTTCACATCCTCTTTTTTCTATTTCATTAATTCAATTTCGTTTTATTAAGACTTAATTCCGTAAAAATCCCTGCCTTCTTTGAAATATCATGAACTGTTCTTGTTGGTTGAGCGCCTTTTTTAAGGAAATCGAGAATAGCAGGAAGATTTAAATAAGTTTGATTAGTTATCGGATCATAAAAACCCACTTTCCGAAGATCTCTTCCTTCTCTTCGGGATCGAACATCAATTGCAACGATTCGATAAACGGCTCATTAGGATAGATGTATATGAATAATACCCCCCCCCTAGAAACGTATAAGAGGCTTTGGCCTCGTACGGCTCGAGAAAAAAATTCAATGAGTAGAAGTTAACTCTCTGTATAAAATTAAAATATGAAATAGATTAATAAAAACATTAAATCAATTAGTCAGTATTGAAACCCTAACTATATTTTTTTTCCATAAAAAGCATTCGTAACATTCGTACTCTCGTAACTCAAGTTAAATAACTCTCAAATATCTCAACAGAGAATCCTTAAGTACTCTTTTTATTGAGTAGTCTCTAACCCTTTTTTTGTTTGTCTCATTTTTTAGAATAAATTTTTATTCTTCATTCTGATCTAGTTGTTCAAACAATTGAAAACTGGATTTCCTTGTTTAAGGATTCTTTATCTTTACTTTGAATCTTTAGGTTTAGACATGACTTCGGTGATCTTGAATCGTTTTATTAAAAAAGGGCAGCAACAAGCCCCTTATTTTCTTTATTTCTTTATGATTTCTTTCTATCAAAGAATCATACAAACGCTTGATTCACGCATGATAGACTTTTGATTCAAAGAATTTGAGAATTTTAAGAAAATTTCCTTTTCCATTGTAAAATTACTTGAAAGAGCTTTTTTTTTTTTTTTTTATAAAAAAAAGACTTACGAAGTTGTTCCAACTTATTGATTCGCATTAATCCTAGATCCTTACTCCTGCGAAAGGAATAAAAACTTTCTCTTCTACCCGAGCTCCATCCTGTACTCTTTTTTATATTCAAAAAAAGTGTAGGACTCTAGTAAAATAGAACACAAAATGTCGAGCCAAGAGCACCTATATTCGTGGCGGATCAAAAAATCCACAGCAGATCATGTCCTTCAATTCAAGTCGCACGTTGCTTTCTACCACATCGTTTTAAACGAAGTTTTACCATAACATTCCTCTAGTTTGTGTAATTGATTCAATTATGAAATCATGAATAGTCATAGTTCAGTCAGTATATCATAATCTATACTTTTTCTTTCTCTATGAATGGAATAGTGAATTTACGCGTAAAAGGTTCAGTCAGAATTCAAATGAATCCCATATTAGATTGTATATATCTAAAATCTCAATTTGAATAGAAATCTATATTTCTATATATAGAAATATAGATTTTTTTTTACTCTTAGAATCCATGGTTCTACCTTACTTACCCGTATCAGACACAAATAAAAAAGCAAATCGATTTTTTTGAATTTGGTTGAAATAATGACTGTACTCTGGGACGGAAGGATTCGAACCTCCGAATAGCGGGACCAAAACCCGTTGCCTTACCGCTTGGCTACGCCCCATTTCTTTTTTTATTCAAGACTACTAAAAGAGTAATATTGCTAGTAGTTGTTCGTCAATTCAATTTTAACCCAAATTAAATATAGATTACATTGGTGCTAGAATTTTGACACGTGTCGATAGAAAATCAAACGGACTTTATTGATCATTACATAGAATTCAATTAAGATATTGTATGAAAATATTATTTCTTTAATTCTCATAAGAGAATGAAAGGATTTTTGATTGAGTAAGTTCAACAAAGTCTTTTTAGACTTTTTTTTTTTTATTTTTTTTTTACTTTTTTTTTTTTATTTTTTTTTTACTTATATAAAAAATATATTAATAACTCAATCAAAATGAAATTATCCACAAGAACACCAATTTTTGTTATGCTTAATATATTTCATTTGATCGGTATTTGTTTTAATTCTGCCCTTTTTTCAAGCACTTTTTTAGTCGCCAAATTGCCCGAGGCCTACGCCTTTTTGAATCCAATCGTAGATGTTATGCCCGTAATACCTCTTTTTTTTCTTCTCTTAGCTTTTGTTTGGCAAGCAGCTGTAAGTTTTCGATGAAATTATTAATACTGTCTTAGAAAAATTCACGATTTTTTTTCTTCCAACAATTCAAAAGATCAAAAAAATCTTGACGTACATTGAATTTTTTTGGTAGCCATACTAAATCTGGATCATTCTATTTCCTAAATTTTCCCCTCGTTTCCCTAAATGAAAGAACCTAATTAGATTCAAGTTAACCAAAAAAAATATCTAGATGTTGGTATGCAAATCTGGTTGAATATGAAAGAATCGAATATTATCTTATTACAAATGACTTTCTGAAACCCCCCCCTTTTTTTCTATAAAAAAAAGAAATAACTTGATTTATTGGTATCAAAATTAGATATTTGGTATAAAAATAGAGAATCTATTCTCTTTTTTTTTTTTTTAGTAAGATCTTGGAGATTGTGTAATGCTTACTCTCAAACTTTTTGTATACACTGTAGTTATATTCTTTGTTTCTCTCTTCATATTTGGATTCCTATCTAATGATCCAGGACGTAATCCGGGACGTGAAGAATAAAAAATAAAGGTTTTTTATTGCTTTATTTAATTAGTGTAAATGCTCGAATTTTATTAGGATTTTATCTATTACACATCATCAAAAGGAGAAAGGGAAAGAGAGGGATTCGAACCCTCGGTACGATTAACTCGTACAATGGATTAGCAATCCAACGCTTTAGTCCACTCAGCCATCTCTCCTAATCGAAAAGGGATACTTATTAGGTTCCATTAAACAAAAAAAAGCTTAAAAAAAAAACCTTCTCCACTTTATTCTTTAAAAACTTTATTTTTTTGTATAGATTATTCTTTAATATAATATATATTTTTTCATTTTATATAGTTTATTATATATAATTTATTATATATTATATAAATAGATTTCTCATATATTTATATATATATAAGATTTCTCATATATTTATATATATAATTAATATATATATATATATATTACTATTATGTAACTTTTTTTAGAGAACTTTCTCAGTAATTCTATTTACAGAAAAAATGTAGATAAAGATTAGATAAAGAAAAGGCTCGAACTCGAAAGAGAAATAAATCAAACCACAATAATAGAAATATAGAATCCTTTCTTTATTTTGTCTCGTCCAAACACAAGTAAAAGATCTTTTTTATTTTAATAGCCTGGCCTGGTCAGTCCCCAGCCGGGCCTTTTTTTTTTTTAAGTTAAAAAGACTCATCCGATGGATTTTTAGACAAAAAAGATCTGAAATTGAAAAAAAAAGAATCCGCTTTTACTAATTTTATTAAGTCTACGCTAGAATTTTCTCATTTTTTTTTTTCAGATTTTTTTATTACACTCCCGATTACCTTGTTCGACAAAAGATCAATTTATATGCAATAATTGCATTGTAGCGGGTATAGTTTAGTGGTAAAAGTGTGATTCGTTCCTTTAACCCCTTTAATAGTTAAAGGGTCTTTCGGTTTGATTAATCTTCCGATCAAAAACTTTATTTCTTAAAAGGATTTAGTCCTTTACCTTTCAATGAAAAATTCAAGGAAGATTATAGATTCTCGTAATTTGTATCCAAAGACTCTAATCAATTGTAAATTTGGATTATGAAATTTCGAAACATAATTTTTGAATTGGATGACTATTTACAATTCAATAAGTATAACAAGAGGATCCATGGATAAAGCTAGAAAAGCTTCTTTCTAATCGTAACTAAATCTTCAGTTCTATTCATTGTTTGGTATAGAAAAAATTGAAGCAAAATAGCTAGTAAACGATATCTTCGGTTTACTAAAGATATCGACATGTTATATTGTTTTAGCTCGGTGGAAACAAAATACTTTTCCTAAGGATTCCGTTAAATAGAAATAAAGAACGAAGTAACTAGAAAGATTGTTTGAGTTCTCCTTTTCTATCTTCTAGAAGGATCATCTAGAAAGCAAAATTTTCTGTGAAAGCACCCAGACGCAAAAAAAAGCTAACATAGATGTTATGGGTCGAATTTTTATTCGTTCCTGTCTTTTTTTATTTAGTAATTTCTCCATCCATCATAAAGGAGCCGAATGAAACCAAAGTTTCATGTTCGGTTTTGAATTAGAGACGTTAAAAATATAAAAATGATCACTCGACGTCGACTAAAACCCTTAGCCTTCCAAGCTAACGATGCGGGTTCGATTCCCGCTACCCGCTCTAAATTCTAAATTTCCCCTTTTTATTAGAGAAAATTTTCTCTATTAGAATTGTCTAATAGCAATTGTGTATTGAATTCACTTCAATACACAATTGCTAAAAAGATTTCGCAATTCTTTTTTTTTAACAATTGTAAAGTAAAAAAAAGCAAAAAGCGTCCATTGTCTAATGGATAGGACATAGGTCTTCTAAACCTTTGGTATAGGTTCAAATCCTATTGGACGCAATATCAATATAGATATCAATATATTGATATTTATCTATTATTTACATTTCTATATATTATAGAGAATATCTTTTTTTCTATTTAGAAAAAAGATAAGAAAGAAATAGAATAAGAAAGAAATTCTGAATGCTTTAAGATTTAATATTAAACAGATATTAGTTATATACTTCTTTCTATTATATATATACTTAATATATACTTAACTTATATACTTCTATTTATATAATTTCTGAAAAATTTTATTAAATAATAAAATTGACTAAAAAAATTGACTAAAGAATCAAAAATAAGAATGATCCATTTCTTTTTTTATAATTTCTCCTGAAGTAGAAAACGTTCGAGTTGCTCTTGAATACCTTCTTTCAAAAAGCTTTCTGCTTCAGCGGTTAATGTCTTGGTAGAGGATATGATTTCTTGGAACTGAGGTTTATTCGTTTTTAAGTAAGTGCGTAACTGAACGAGAAATTTTCTTACTTGTCCAATTTCTAATCCATCCAGATAACCATTTGTTCCGGTATAAATGGTCATTATCTGTT